CGAATATGTATTCCAACCTATCTCGAGGTATTTGTATCAATACCTATTCGGTAGATCCTTTTTTTTTCTGTGCCAGGAACCAGATTTGAACTGGTGACACGAGGATTTTCAGTCCTCTGCTCTACCAACTGAGCTATCCTGACCTTTTCTTGTGCATCATCCTAGTAGAGTATTTGTATCTATGTCAATTAAAGGGACTAAAAAATCAATAAAGTATTCCAAATTCCAAATTTGGAAATGGGGGGGGGTAGTCCTATGCATTGTGCATGGCTTACTTAATAATACTTAAAAATAGAGTTAATAATCGAAGTTCCTTGCCTATACTATAATAAAAAAGAAATCTATTCAATGAATAGCATAAGATCCATTGAGTTCTCTTCGCACTCCTTTGTGAAAGAGTAGAATGAGAAAGTTAATGAATCTTAAACCGATTGATAAAAAGAAAAAAAGAGGATAAATACTATAGTATAGTTAGAGTTAGGGAATAAAAGAGGGTTTGGGGATAGAGGGACTTGAACCCTCACGACTTATAAAGTCGACGGATTTTCCTTTTACTAGAAATTTCATTGTTGTCAGTATTGACATGTAGAATGGGACTCTCTCTTTATCCTCGTCCGATTAATCCACTTTTTAAAAGATCTCGAAAACTATGAATTGAAGGATTTGATTACTCAATATTCGATTGGAATGGATTCACAATAATTCTAAAAAAATTCTGAATTTTCTATTTCATAATCATTCCTAATTTCATTCTAAAAAAGAATAAAGAACCTATATTATGATATGGGTTCTGTGATTAATCGTTTGCTATGTCAGTATCCATATGTGTGTATTAGATGTATAAACCCCTTACTTTCTCTAATTTAGAGGGAGTTCCACTACCAACACAACGTAATCAACTCGATTCGTTAGAACAGCTTCCATTGAGTCTCTGCACCTATCCTTTTCCTTTGGATTCTAGTTCGAGAACCACTTGTTTTCTCAAAACACGGATTTGGCTCAGGATTGCCCTTTTTTAATTCCAGGGTTTCTCTGAATTTGGAAGTTACCACTTAGCAGGTTTCCATACCAAGGCTCAATACAATCAAGTCCGTAGCGTCTACCGATTTCGCCATATCCCCATTTTCCTTTTCTTTGATTGAGACCTAGATTCCTTGTGTAATTTCATCCATCTCTTAGTTTTTTTTTTTGGAATCGTTGAATTCATTACTCGACGTAGTCTAGCAGTTCGTCTCTATTTGAGAGACCCTGCTTGTTGCAATTCAGAATTGAATTGATTCTATCGTTGATGTATTTGCAATTCAATCCGAATCAATATATCCCAAAGTTTTTCTCTCCCCCACCCTTCTTTTTTAGAGTATTCAAAATCATACTCTAACGCTTGATATTCATTTTTTTTTTCTAATCAGAATTAGCAATTTAATTTGCTATGATTCTATGTTCTCCTTAGTGAAATATTAATCATTAAATTATTAAGAAATAACAAAAAAAAACAAAATATCTCAAAAAATGTCTATAATGATCGAATGAAAATGCCAAGAAATTCGCATTTTCTCTTTATTATATCTTTCATATATATTATTCTTTTCTATGTATTAGATTACTTGTCCGAGCCATATCAAATTGAAAATATCTGAAATCAAATTCAATATAGAAATTGGAATAGATTTTATTCTATTAGAAAAATCAATTTGCGAATTAGAGAAATAAAAAGAAAGTTCAATAAATTCTATAATCCTATTTAAGGATATCCTCTAGTTAAGCATATCAAGCTAACTTGATTTTTATGAAGTTCTAGTATTTTTTTCTAAGTAGAACTTCAAATTTCGAACTAGTTAATAGCTAAGATTAATAATTAAGATCTGACATTTTACAGATTTCCTATACTATACATATTTCTATTTGTTACACTATTTCTGTTATGTAAGCCCACTTAGCTCAGAGGTTAGAGCATCGCATTTGTAATGCGAGGGTCATCGGTTCAAATCCGATAGTCGGCTTTTTTCTATATCGATGTTCCATGAACAAGAATCTCTCTTTTTCTCCGAATTAAATGGAGAATCCAGGATCTATTCTGTGGTTCTACCTTACAATTTTGCTAGATACAAAACAATAAAATAAATAATATATATACAAAAAATCCAGATGTTGATGAAATTCCATTTTTTGTGGTACTTTAGTAGATTTTACTCTGTTTATCCTTTAGTTTAATTCAGTTTTAATTTCGCTGTATTCTTTAATGTAAATACAATGAAATTCATTGTGTAAAATGAAATTTCAATAAAATCAAAAAGGAGTCTTCATGTCCCGTTATCGAGGACCTCGTTTTAAAAAAATACGCCGTCTGGGAGCTTTACCAGGACTCACTAGAAAAACACCTAAATCCGGAAGTAATCTGAAAAAGAAATTCCATTCTGGGAAAAAAGAGCAATATCGTATTCGTCTTCAAGAAAAACAAAAATTGCGTTTTCATTATGGTCTGACAGAACGACAATTACTTAGATATGTACATATCGCTGGAAAAGCAAAAAGGTCAACAGGTCAGGTTTTACTACAATTACTTGAAATGCGTTTGGATAATATCCTTTTTCGATTGGGTATGGCTTCAACCATTCCTGAGGCCCGGCAATTAGTTAACCATAGACATATTTTAGTTAATCGTCGTATAGTCGATATACCAAGTTTTCGTTGCAAACCCCGAGATATTATTACTACGAAGGATAACCAAAGATCAAAATGTCTGGTTCAAAATTCTATTGCTTCATCCGACCCGGGGAAATTGCCAAAGCATTTGACGATTGACACATTGCAATATAAAGGACTAGTTAAAAAAATCCTAGATAGGAAGTGGGTCGGTCTCAAAATAAATGAGTTGTTAGTTGTAGAATATTACTCTCGTAAGACTTGAACTTAATGAAAAAAGGAAAGGTTCATAGAATTTTCTTCCTCTTCCCCTTTCCCCGAACTAAATCGACCTAAGGCCCTTAATTGGTATTTTCCATTCAACTAGCAGAAATGGATTAACCCTAGGATCCTTTTTTTTTTTGTTCTTTCCTCTATGTGTATTTTACATACCACAGTAATTTACTATAGAGAATTTCTATTAAATAAAGGTATTATTGCTGGAATAAACTGTTATTTGATTTGATACATTGTGATCGTTAACGTTGATGAATTAAGAGAAACGGAAAGAGAGGGATTCGAACCCTCGGTAAACAAAAGTCTACATAGCAGTTCCAATGCTACGCCTTGAACCGCTCGGCCATCTCTCCTACATAATCTTATTATGGAAAATAAACTGAGTGAATAGCGAGTTTTCCTATTCCTGCAGTACAGGTACAACCACAACCGCTCGGGGGTTCCTTGGTTCTATATGGAAAAATTCCTTTTCATCTAAGTGGAAGGATCCAGGATTTTTTTACTAGGAATTCCGCTCCCTCGAAAAGTTTTAGTTTGGGTTTTCCCCAAACCAAAGAAAAAGAGAATGGAAGAATTCTTCTTATTCCATAATAAAATAAAGGAACCCTAAAATTCTGTTTGCATAAGGTACGCTACGCCATACAATCGGAATCTAAAAAAGGGTATGAGACAATTAATGACTTTGAAAACGCGAAATAGCTGATGAGAGAAGTTATTGTTGAGAAATAGAAAAGTGGAATGAAATCCAATCTTAGTCAAATATTTCATATCTCTTCTTGTCCAAACAGAAGGAAAAGGACACAATTTGAGCTGAGCGGAAAATCCATACCTCTCTTATCCATTTATAGCATATATATGGATCGATCGATTTATAAGAATCGAATGTGTTTGTTTTTATGGTATTTTGTGAAGGAATGAAAACAATTCTATATAGAATGGGTTGGGAATTATGCCTAGATCCCGTATAAATGGAAATTTCATTGATAAGACCTCCTCAATTGTAGCCAATATTTTATTGCGAATAATTCCGACAACCTCAGGGGAAAAAAGGGCATTTACTTATTATAGAGATGGTGCGATTTGACTCTTTTTTTTTTTTTTTTAGCCCTACCTACACCTCAGTCTTACGAGAAAGAGAGGGGGTTCGCATAGAGAGAACAAAATTAGTAAAGGAAACCCACGCTTGGAGAAGGTGAGGTGAACTAACAATTCCTTCTGTCGTGTATCCTCGATTGATGCGGCCTCAGATGCTTCAATTGTAGATTTGAGTATTGAGCGAAAGGTTACACCTACAGGATAGGTTCTGTATTACAGGCCAATCCTACTCTACTAGTACCAATAGGCAGCATAGGGGAGAAAAGCACTACACCTAGAAATAGGAATCAACAAGAGAAAAACTTTGTTAGAAATTAGCCCTTTCCTGATCGGTATCAGGGCTGGGAAGAATGGTTGGGATAACAAACAACCATCAGGTTTGTACTTTGGATACCCCTATAACCATCAAAGATCGTTGAAGTGGCTAATTCCTCTAAATAGGAGGCGTTGAGAACAAAGAAATTCTTGGAGCTATCGTTTTCCTCTAGCATTAATAGAATTCATTGGTGTTAAGAAAAACCTCTTGCGGGAAGGTTGGCTAGAGATTTCTTGGAAAAATACCAGCCCCTTTCGGTCCATAATGAGATGGGACTAATTCTATTTTTATTCTATAGATTATTTCGCTTAGTACTATGTACAGAAGGGAGGAGCCGTATGAGATGAAAACCTCATGTACGGTTTTGGAACGGAGATTTTTTGAATAGAATGAACGACCGTAACGGATGTTGGCTCAATCCGAAGGAAATTATGCGGAAGCTTTGCAGAATTATTATGAAGCTACGCGACTAGAAATTGATCCCTATGATCGAAGTTATATACTCTATAACATAGGCCTTATACACACAAGCAATGGAGAGCATACAAAGGCTTTGGAATATTATTTCCGGGCACTAGAACGAAACCCCTTCTTACCGCAAGCTTTTAATAATATGGCCGTGATCTGTCATTACGTGCGACTATCTCCACTATAGAAAGAAGAAAAAAAA